TTTTGTGTTTGAGTCAGTTTCTTTTATATGGTCGGTTGTTTTGGGTGTCTTATTAGTATGTGGAAGGGGGGCGGGAAGCATGGGTTGTGATTTAATTTACGAGATACTGAGATGGCACATTAATAAATTGAACGTATAAAATAAAGGATTAAAACATGAGGTTTAGGGGTAGGTAGTTATGTGAAGTTTGTTGGTAGAGCATGTTTCTTGTTTTTGGGGTTTGGCAAGAGTTAGTCATGCGGGGGGGGGTAGGGGGGGGGTTTGCCCATATATACGTGTATACGTGTATACGTGTATACGTGTATACGTGTATACGTGTATACGTGTATACGTGTATACGTGTATACGTGTATACGTGTATACGTGTATACGTGTATACGTGTATACGTGTATACGTGTATACGTGTATACGTGTATACGTGTATACGTGTATACGTGTATACGTGTATACGTGTATACGTGTATACGTGTATACGTGTATACGTGTATACGTGTATACGTGTATACGTGTATACGTGTATACGTGTATACGTGTATACGTGTATACGTGTATACGTGTATACGTGTATACGTGTATACGTGTATACGTGTATACGTGTGTGTTGTTTTTTCTTTATGTCCATCAAGCATGAAGTTCTAGCATACCTTGATTTTTATTATGCGGGTAAAGAATATTGATTTAAAAGTCCAGCTACAATTGAATTGACTGAGACCATGCCTTGACGGCTATGCTGAGTCACAGCATCCTAAAAATTAAAAAATACCAAATGTATGACAGAACAGTTATGTTGATCATGGGCCAGTCTAGTCATGAATCCATCGAGATGTCTTATTTAAGGGGAACGTGTGGGCGATCTTAGTTATCATGGCCCTGAAGTAAGAACCAGATGCCAGGTATAGTTTCAGAATAGAAACCCCCAAGTTGTATGGGCCCGGAGCGAGAAGAGGGGTACTTCCCGAGCGGGTTGCTGGTTTCACGGAGGATGGTAGATTAAGAGACTATCCAGTGGTGAGGGATATCCATTTTGAGGTGGATTGTTTATGACTTTATGCGCTAATGCACGATTAATAGATTAATGTTTTATGTCCGCTTGTAGGAACTGCTTGGTTTTGAATAGTCATGTTGTTGTTAATGTCCTGTTGGTTATTGTTGTATGTACTATAGTCCGGTTGTTATTATTGTACTTGCTTGTATGCTTGTCTTAAAAGAATTTGTATGTACGGTTATGCAGTTATGTACTATGTACGATTAGCATTTAAAGTACTCAGGCATTATTAATGTGGAAGATAACTTAATGCACGATATACATAGGTTGTTCTTGTGTGGTGCAGGGGGTAGTTTAATTATGAGAATGTCAGCTTTGGGTGCTGGTGGTGGGACTTTGTCTCCTCCTTGATGTCCTAAGGGGTGTTTTTTCCCATTGTTGGTTTACAAGACCAAAGTAATAGTTTATACTATGAGGACTCTTCATTTAAGTATTTTGTTTTCAATTAGGCTGGCGGTAGGTATGAGGATGAGGATGATGAAGAAGTATAGGATTGATGCTGTTTGGCCGATAATGATGAATGGGGGTTCGACGGGTTGTCCGCCGATTCATGTTAGGGTTAGGAGATCTGCGGCTAGTGCTCAGAACAGGCACTGGCTGATTGGACGGAATATTAGGCTTCGTTGTTTTGATGTGTGGAGTAGTGGGAAGGCCATTAGGATTAGGATTGACAGTACTAGGGCTACAACTCCGCCTAGCTTGTTGGGGATGGATCGTAGGATTGCGTATGCGAATAGAAAGTATCACTCTGGTTTGATGTGTGGAGGGGTGCTTAGGGGGTTGGCTGGTGTGTAGTTGTCTGGGTCTCCTAGTAGGTCTGGTGAGAATAGTGTTAGTGTTAGGAGAGGGGTGAGTAGGAGTAGTACTCCTAGGGAGTCCTTGATAGTAAAGTATGGGTGGAAGGGGATTTTGTCAGAGTCTGAGTTGATTCCTGATGGATTATTGGATCCTGTTTCGTGTAGGAATAGGAGGTGGACTGTTGCCAGTGCTGCAATAATAAAGGGTAAGATGAAGTGGAGTGCAAAGAATCGGGTTAGGGTGGCTTTGTCTACAGAGAAGCCGCCTCAAATTCATTCTACTAGGTTGGGGCCGATGTATGGAATTGCTGAGAGTAGATTTGTGATTACTGTGGCCCCTCAAAAGGATATTTGCCCTCACGGGAGGACGTATCCTATAAAGGCGGTTGCTATGACTGTGAATAGTAGAATGATGCCAATGTTCCATGTCTCTGTGAAGGTATATGATCCATAGTAGACCCCTCGTCCTACGTGTATGAATAGGCAGATAAAGAATATGGAGGCTCCGTTGGCATGAAGATATCGGATAATTCAGCCGTAGTTGACGTCTCGGCAAATATGTGCGACTGAAGAGAATGCTGTCGCGGTGTCTGATGTGTAGTGTATTGCTAGGAATAGCCCTGTTGCAATTTGTAGGATTAGGCAGATTCCTAGCAGGGATCCAAAGTTTCATCATGCTGAGATGTTGGATGGTGTTGGGAGGTCAATGAATGAGTGGTTAATAATTTTTATTAATGGGTGTGTTTTTCGGATGTTTGTCATTAGGGGTTTTCGTAGTTGAATTACAACGATGATTTTTCATGTCATTAGTCTTGGTTTAAGTCCATGTGGAAACTATGACTTATTCTATGTACTTATTAAGTATTATGTTTGTGTTGGGGTTCGTGGGTTTTTCTTCTAAGCCCTCTCCTATTTACGGCGGGCTTGGGTTGATTGTTAGCGGTGGGGTTGGTTGTGGGTTAATTTTGAGTTTTGGTGGTTCTTTTTTAGGGCTGATGGTATTTTTAGTTTATTTGGGTGGGATGATAGTGGTGTTTGGTTATACTACGGCTATGGCTATTGAAGATTATCCTGAGACGTGGGGTTCTAATGTGGCTATTTGAAGTGCTTTGGTTTTTGGCTTGTTTGTTGAGTTAATTTTTTTAGCCTTGTTGGTGAAGAATGATGAGGTAGATGTATTGGGGGGTGTTTATAATACGAGCGACTGGGTTGTTTATAGTGGTGAGGGGGTTGAGTGTATTAATAAAGATGTTATGGGTGTTGCAGCTGTTTATAGTTATGGGTGTTGATTAATGGTGTTGGCGGGTTGGTCTTTGTTTGTGAGTATTTTTATTGTTCTTGAGATTACTCGTGGTCGTTAAATGATGATTGTTAGTGCTAAAGCTGCTGATAGTAGGAAGGACAGGAAGTATAGTTTGATTATTCCTTTTTGGTTGGATACGGTAATGGAGGCTTTAATTTGTACGTGAGCTAGCAGTTTGGGTGTGATTTTTTCTGTTCATGTTGTATCTAGGAGGGTTGACGCTGTTTTTTGGCTGAGTATTAGTGTGTGTTTGGGTGAAGTTCGGTGTATGATGGCTGGAAAGAATCCTAGTATTGTGGAGAATGAGTTGGTATTGGAGGTTAGGTTTAGTTTTAGGTTGTAGGTTATGTTATTTAGTTCTATTGCGATGGTGAAGCCTAATATGGTGATTGCCAGGGCTATTAATTTTAGGTATAGGGGTATGGTTAATGTGGGGTTGTTTATGGGAATGATGTTGTTTGAGATAATGAAGCCAGCGAAAATGCTTCCTACTAGTAATCGCTTGATAGAGTTTGTTAGTTGTGGGTTGTTTTCATTGATGTTGATGAGTGGGTGAAATCGGGGTTGCCCTAGTAGGGCGAAGAAGATAATTCGTGTGCTGTATACAGCTGTAAGGGAGGTTGCAATGAGTGTGATTAGTAGGGCTCAGGCGTTGGTATACGACGTGTTGGCGGATTCAATGATAAGGTCTTTTGAGTAGAACCCTGTTAGGAAAGGCATGCCTGTGAGTGCGAGACTTCCTACTACCAGGGAGGAAGTTGTAAATGGTATTGCTTTGGCTAGTCCTCCTATTTTACGGATGTCTTGTTCGTCGTTGAGGCTGTGGATAATGGACCCTGAGCATATAAATAATATTGCCTTGAAGAATGCATGATTGCAAATGTGGAGGAATGACAGGTAGGGTTGGTTGATTCCTAGGGTGACTATTATAAGGCCTAATTGGCTGGAGGTTGAGAATGCGATGATTTTTTTGATGTCGTTTTGTGTCAAGGCGCAGATTGCTGTGAAGAGGGTTGTGATAGCTCCTAGGCATAGTATGGTTGATATAATTAGTTTATTGGTCTCTAGGAGGGGGTGAAATCGGATTAGGAGAAAGATTCCTGCCACAACTATTGTGCTTGAGTGGAGTAGAGCTGATACTGGTGTGGGGCCTTCTATGGCTGAAGGGAGTCATGGGTGGAGTCCGAATTGGGCTGATTTTCCGGTGGCGGCTAGTAGTAGGCCTAGTAGGGGGATTGTTGTTATTTTAGGGTCTATGAATAGTTGTTGGAGGTCTCATGAGTTGGAGTAGACTAGGAATCATGCTATTGATAGGATGAATCCGATGTCTCCGATTCGATTGTACAAGATTGCTTGTAGTGCTGAGGTGTTGGCGTCAGTGCGTCCGTATCATCATCCAATGAGGAGGAATGATATGATTCCGACTCCTTCTCATCCGATGAATAGCTGAAATAGGTTATTTGCTGTGACTAGAATTAATATGGTGATAAGAAAAAATAGTAGGTATTTGAGGAATTGGTTAATGTTGGGGTCGGAGTGCATGTATCATAGGGAGAATTCTATGATAGATCATGTTACAAATAGGGCCACTGGTACGAAGAGTAGTGAGAAATAGTCTAGTTTGAGGCTGAGTGAGAGTTTTGTGGTATGGATAGTAAGTCAGTGTCAGTTGGATACAATGGTTTCGTTGCCTAAGTGAATGAACATGATTATGGGGATTGTGCTGGTAATGAATGCTAGTTTTACTGAGGTTTTGGTGTGTTCAGAGTAGCTTTTGTTTTTGTAAAAGTCTGTTAGTGATATTAGGATGGGGTATATGAGGATAATAAATGTTATGATTATGGACAAAGCTAGTATGTTTATTACTTTTATTTGGAGTTGCACCAATTTTTTGGTTCCTAAGACCAATGGATAACTGCCATCCTTTAAAAGTAAGAAAGCCATATTTTTAGGTATGGTGGCATGAGTTAGCAGTTCTTGCATACTTTCTTGGTAAATAAGAAAGTTTTATTTTCTGACTCTAGATTCACAATCTAGTGTTTTTGTTAAACTATATTTACAGAATATTGTGCCGAGGATAATCTTTGGATTTAGAGAGAGTAGGAGTAGGGGGAGCAGGTGGAGGAAAACTAGGGAGTTTTCTCGTGTGAATGACGGGTGGATGTTGTTTATGTGATAAGTAGGCTTGCCTCGTTGGGTGGTGGTTAATATATACAAGGTGTATAGGGCTGTGATCAGGGTATTGATTCCTATGAGGAGGATGGTGAAGTTGGATCATGAAAATGAGGAGGTAATAATTATTAGTTCTCCAATTAGGTTGATTGTTGGGGGCAGTGCGAGGTTGGTTAGGCTTGCTGTGAGTCATCATAGGGCTATTAGTGGGAGTATTGTTTGAAGGCCTCGGGTTAGGAGTATGGTTCGGCTGTGTACTCGTTCGTAGTTCGTGTTTGCTAGGCAGAATAAGACTGATGAGGTTAGACCGTGGGCTACTATTAGTGCTGTAGCTCCTATGAAACTCCATGGAGATTGAATTAAGATAGCGACGATCACTAGTGCTATGTGGCTGACTGATGAGTATGCAATTAAGGATTTTAGGTCTGTTTGTCGTAGGCAGATTGAGCTGGTTATTACTATTCCTCATAGGGATAGTAGTATAAATGGGTATATCATGTGGTTTGTGATGGGTGATAGAAGGATGGTAATTCGTATTATGCCGTATCCTCCTAGTTTTAGTAGGACTGCTGCTAGTACCATGGAGCCGGCAATGGGTGCTTCAACATGGGCTTTAGGCAGTCATAGGTGTAGACCATATAATGGTATTTTGACTATAAATGCTATTATGCATGCTAACCACAGCAGGTCGTTGGATCATGACAGGTTTAATTGTTCTGAGTAGTTGTTCAGGATATGGAGGTTTAGGGATCCTAGCGATTTTTGTAGGTAGATTAATGCAACTAAAAGGGGCAGGGATCCAATTAGTGTATAAAATAAGAAGTATAGGCCTGCGTTAAGTCGTTCTGTTTGGTTCCCCCATCGTGTAATGATGATTAGTGTGGGGATTAGTGTGGCCTCAAATAGGATGTAGAACAGGATTAGTTCTGTAGCGGTGAATGTTATGATTAGTAGGGTTTGTAGTAGTACTAGTATAGTGATGTATATTTTTTTTCGTCCTACTGGCTCTTTGTTCATGTGTTGCTGGCTGGCTATGATTATTAGTGGTAGTAATCAGGCTGTTAAGATTAGGAGGGGGGCTGAGAGGGCGTCTGAGGAGAATAATAATGAGAAATTAAGGCTGTTTTCGTTTGATTGGTTTAGGGTGAATAGGCATAGTATACTGATTAGTAGGCTGTGGGCGGTTGAGTTGATTCAGATTATATTGTTTTTTGAGAATCATGTTATGGGGATTAGTATGATTGTTGGTATGATAATTTTTAGCATTGTAAAAGGTTTAGGTTTTGTACATAGTCCGTTCCGTATGCGTTTGATATTGTGACTAGCAGGGCTAGTCCCACTGCGGCTTCGCAGGCTGCAAAAACTAGGATGATGATGGGGAATATAAATGATAGGGTGATGTTGTAGTTTAGGGCGATTAGGGTTGTGGTGATAAAGATTGATAGTATTATACCTTCTAGGCACAGGAGTGAGGATATTAGGTGTGATCGATAAATTAGTGCTCCCAACAGGGATGCTAGGAAGGCCAGGAATAGGTTGATTAGGATGGGGGACATTTGGTGCTTATGAGTTGTTCATAATCTAATGAGTCGAAGTCATTTGCTTTGTGTTAAACTAAGCACCATATTCATTTCATTCTAATCCCTTTTGGGACCATTCGTATGCCAGCCCCAGTGATAGGATGACGATGAGAGCAAGAGCTATGAGGATAACTGGGTAGAGGTTGTTTGTTTGTAGTGCTCAAGGGAGGGGGAGGAGCAGGGCGATTTCAAGGTCAAATAGGAGGAAGGTGATTGCAACTAGGAAGAATTTTATTGAGAATGGGAGTCGTGCTGAACCTATGGGGTCAAATCCGCATTCGTAAGGGTTTGATTTTTCGTTATAGATGTTGATTTGTGGAATTCAGAATGCGATGGTGACTAGGAGAGTTGCTAGGAAGGAGTTTAAAGTTAGTGCAATGATTAGGTTTATTACTCTCTTTTGGGTTTATACCAAATCTAGTTGATTGGAAGTCAGCTGTACTAATTAATACTAAGAGAGTATGAGCCTCATCAATAGATGGAGACGTATAGGAATAGTCATACTACATCAACAAAATGTCAGTATCAGGCTGCAGCTTCGAAACCAAAGTGATGTTTTGATGTGAAGTGGAATTTTAGTTGTCGGGTTAGGCATACTAGTAGAAATGTGGAGCCGATAATTACATGTAGGCCGTGGAATCCTGTTGCTATAAAGAAAGTTGAGCCGTAGATGCCATCGGAGATTGTGAATGAGGTTTCAAAATATTCTGAGGCTTGTAGAAGGGTGAAGTAGATGCCCAATAGGATGGTGATTGACAGTGCTTGGATTATATTTTTTCGGCTTCCTTCTATTAGGCTATGATGGGCTCAGGTAATGGATACTCCTGATGCGAGAAGAACTGATGTGTTGAGGAGAGGGACGTCTAGGGGGTCTAGTGGGTTGATACCGGTGGGTGGTCAGCAGCCGCCTAGTTCTGGGGTTGGGGCTAGGCTTGAGTGGTAAAAGGCTCAGAAAAATCCGGCGAAGAAGAAAACTTCGGAGACGATGAATAGTACTATTCCGTATCGCAGTCCTTTTTGAACAATTGGGGTGTGGTGGCCCTGGAATGTACCTTCTCGTACTACGTCTCGTCATCATTGGTATATGGTTAGTGAGTTGGTAAGTAGTCCTAGTGTTAAGAGGGAGATGGAGTTAAAGTGAAATCACATTGCTAGGCCTGATGTTATAAGGAGGGCAGATAGTGCTCCTGTTAGCGGTCATGGGCTTGGGTTGACTATGTGGTAAGCGTGGACTTGGTGGGTCATTATGTGTTGTCATGGAGATACAGGCTAACTAGGAGTGTGAATACGTAAGCTTGAATTAGGGCTACTGCGAATTCGAGGATTGTGAGGAGGATTAGAATGATAAATGTTACGAAGGCTGTGGTTGGGTTGATGGTTAGTAGTGCTAGTGTGGCTCCGCTGATTAGGTGTATTAGTAGGTGGCCTGCTGTGATATTGGCTGTTAGTCGAATGGCTAGTGCTATTGGTTGAATGAACAGGCTGATAGTTTCAATAATAACTAGTATTGGGATTAGGGGGATAGGGGTTCCTTGTGGTAAAAAGTGAGCTAGGGATGATTTTATTTTATGGCGGAAGCCTAGAACTACGGCTCCTGCTCAAAGTGGGATGGCTATTCCGAGATTTATTGACAGCTGGGTTGTTGGGGTGAAGGAGTATGGGAAAAGTCCGAGTAGGTTGGTTGATCCAATGAAGATAATGAGTGATATTAGCATCAAAGATCAAGTACGTCCTTTGGAGTTATGTATTGTTATTATTTGCTTGGTGATTAGTTTAACTGCTCATTGTTGAATAGAGACTAACCGGTTGTTAATTAATCGGTTTGGGGTTGGGAGTGTAATACTTGGGAAAAGGATGATTAGGGTAACAATAGGGAGTCCTATTATAGTAGGGGTAATAAAAGAGGCAAATAAATTTTCGTTCATTTTTTTTCTCAAGGGTTTTTTTGTTTTATAGATTCGACATTTTTGGGTGTGGGATTAGGTGTGAAGGTGAATGTTTTTACTTTTAGTTGGAAGATGATGAATAGGGTGAGGATTATAGAGGTGATCGTTGTGAATCATGTGGATGTATCGAGTTGTGGCATGTCATTATGGAGAGATTACTCTCTATCTCTAACTTAAAAGGTTAACGCTGCTGTAGCTTCATAATGTACTTATAGTATAGATAGGGACCAGTTTTCGAAGTATTTAAGTGGGACTATTTCTAACACGATTGGCATGAAGCTGTGGTTTGAGCCGCAAATTTCGGAGCACTGGCCGTAATAGAGTCCTGGCCGCGTGGAGGTAAGGGTTGCTTGGTTGAGGCGTCCTGGGATAGCGTCCGTTTTTAGGCCTAGTGATGGGATAGCTCATGAGTGTAGTACGTCTTCAGATGAGATCAGCATTCGGATTGGCATTTCTATTGGTAGTACTACCCGGTTGTCAACTTCAAGAAGCCGGAGTTCTCCGGGTTTTAGTTCTGATGTTGGGATTATATAAGAGTCAAAGGCCAGGTCTTCGTAGTCGGTATATTCATAACTTCAGTATCACTGGTGTCCTATGGTTTTTACTGTTAGCGTTGGGCTGTTGATTTCGTCTATTATATATAGGATTCGTAGAGACGGGAGGGCGATTATAATGAGAATAATTGCTGGAAGGATTGTTCAGATAGTCTCTACTTCTTGGGCGTCTATCGTGCTGGTATGTGTTAATTTAGTAGTAAGTATTAGTGAAATAATATATAGCACTAGAGAGCTGATGAGGTATACAATTATTAGTGTGTGGTCGTGAAAGTTTAGTAGTTCTTCTATGATGGGTGATGTAGCATCTTGTAGGCCTAGCTGTAATGGGTATGCCATGAAGATATACGGGGGATTAACCTGTAATTTAACTTTGACAAAGTTATGTAATTATTTTACTAATATCTTGTGCATAGAGAGAGACATATGGGATATGGGGCTGGCTTGAAACTAGTTCTAGGGGGTTCGACTCCTTCCTTTCTTAGTGCGTTTTTACATATGTAGGTTCTTCGAATGTATGGTATGGTGGTGGGCATCCGTGTAATCACTCTAGGTTTGTTGTTGTAAGTTCGATTACTCCTACTTCTCGCTTAGAAGCAAATGCTTCTCAGATCATAAAGACTATAATAATTACTGCAGTTAGGGAGATGAAGGAGCCTATTGATGATACTGTGTTTCATGCTGTGTAAGCATCAGGGTAGTCAGAATAGCGTCGTGGCATGCCGGACAGGCCGAGGAAGTGCTGGGGGAAAAAGGTCAGGTTTACCCCTACAAATATAATAGTAAAGTGGATTTTTGCTCATGTTTGGTCTAGTGTATAACCTGAAAATAGTGGGAATCAGTGCACGAATCCTCCTATGATTGCGAACACTGCTCCTATTGATAAGACGTAGTGGAAATGGGCTACTACGTAGTATGTGTCGTGTAGTACGATGTCTAGGGATGAGTTGGATAGGACAATGCCTGTTAGGCCGCCCACTGTGAAGAGGAAGATAAAACCTAGGGCTCAAAGTAGGGCTGGGGATCATTTGATGTTGCCTCCGTGAAGTGTGGCCAGTCAGCTGAAGACTTTTACTCCTGTGGGGATGGCGATGATTATAGTGGCGGATGTAAAGTAGGCTCGGGTGTCAACGTCTATTCCAACTGTAAACATGTGGTGTGCTCATACGATAAATCCTAAGAATCCGATAGATATTATGGCTCATACTATTCCTATGTATCCAAATGGTTCTTTTTTGCCTGAATAGTAGGTGACGATATGGGAGATTATGCCGAAACCTGGAAGGATTAGAATATATACTTCGGGGTGTCCAAAGAATCAGAATAGGTGTTGGTAGAGGATTGGGTCTCCTCCCCCTGCGGGGTCGAAGAAAGTGGTGTTTAGGTTTCGGTCGGTTAAGAGTATTGTAATTCCGGCTGCTAGGACTGGTAAGGAGAGTAGTAAAAGGACTGCAGTGACCAGGACGGATCACACGAACAACGGTGTCTGGTATTGTGACATTGCAGGGGGTTTTATGTTGATGATTGTTGTGATAAAATTAATGGCACCAAGGATTGAAGATACACCAGCCAAGTGAAGAGAAAAGATGGTGAGGTCTACTGATGCTCCAGCATGAGCTAGGTTGCCTGCTAGTGGGGGGTATACGGTTCATCCAGTTCCCGCTCCGGCTTCTACTATAGAGGAGGCCAGTAGGAGTAGAAAAGATGGCGGGAGAAGCCAGAAGCTCATGTTGTTTATTCGGGGAAATGCTATATCGGGGGCTCCAATCATTAATGGCACTAGTCAATTGCCAAATCCCCCAATAAGAATTGGCATTACTATGAAGAAGATTATTACAAAGGCATGGGCTGTGACGATAACGTTATAGATCTGGTCATCTCCTAGCAGGGTTCCTGGCTGTCCTAGCTCTGCTCGAATTAGTAGGCTTAGGGCGGTTCCCACTATCCCTGCTCAAGCACCGAACATCAAGTACAGCGTGCCGATGTCTTTATGGTTTGTTGAGAATAGTCAACGGTTGATGAACATAGGTAAGATGGCTGAGTAAGCATTAGACTGTAAATCTAAACACAGGGGTCAAGTCCCCTTTTTACCAGGCCTTGAGGTGATTGATCACGTTGAATTGCAAATTCAGAAGAGCAGCTTCAACTCTGCCGGGGCCTCTCCCGCCTTTTTTTCCTAGGCGGCGGGAGAGGTAGATTGAAGCCAGTTGTTTAGGGTATTTAGCTGTTAACTAAAATTTCGTGGGTTTGAATCCCGTCAATCTAGTGAGGACTTAGCTTAGTAAAAGTGCTTGATTTGCGTTCATGAGATGTAGGGTGTCGTCCTGCAGTCCTTATTGCAGGAACTAAGTTTTTTTAACTTGCTTAGGGCTTTGAAGGCTCTTGGTCTGTTTAACCTAAATTCCTAGCTTAGGGTGAATATGAGAGGTGTTAGGGGTAGGGTTATGGTTGTAATGATAAAAAGTGGGGGTAAGAGGATTGAGGGTTTGTTGTTGGGGTGTCGTCACTTTATTTTTGTAGTACTTGTGGTTGGGAATAGGGTTAGGGTAGTTGAGTAGACTAGTCGTACGTAGAAATATAAGTTTAGTAGGGCCATTATAGCCATGGTAGTTGGTATTAAGATTAGGTCATTTTTTGTTAGTTCGTCGATGATGATTCATTTTGGCAGGAATCCTGTTAGTGGTGGTAGGCCTCCAAGTGATAGTAGCGAGATGAGTAGTATTGGGGTGATTATTGGGGTTACATTTCATGAATGGGCTAGGGTGAGTGTGCTGGTGTTTGTGTTGTGGTTGATTATTGTAAATATGGTGATGGTTAGTAGGATGTAGATGGTTAGATTTAGTATAAAGGCTATTGGGCTATATGGGATAATGGCTATTATTCATCCTATGTGGGCGATTGATGAGTAGGCTATGATTTTGCGCAGTTGTGTTTGGTTTAGTCCTCCTCAGCCACCTACTATGATGGATAGGAGGGCTATTAGCATGAGGAGCTGGTGGTTGATTGATGGTATTAGTTGATATAAGATGGAGATTGGGGCTAGTTTTTGTCATGTTAGTAGTAGTATTCCAGATATCAGGGTGGTCCCTTGGGTGACTTCTGGTACTCATAGGTGAAATGGGGCTAGTCCGAGTTTTATAGTTAGTGCTATTAGGGCTATAAATGACGTGATGTAGTTTTGTGTGTGGGTAATCGATCATTGGCCCGAGTCTAGTGTGTTAATTACAATTGCTATTAGTAGTAGTATGGACGCTGTGGCTTGTGTTATGAAGTATTTGGTTGCTGCTTCTGTGGATCGTGGGCTTCCTTTGTTGATTAGTAGGGGGATGAATGCTAGTATGTTAATTTCTAAGCCTGCTCATATTACTAGTCAGTGGGAGCTTATTATTGTAATTGTTGTTCCTATGATTACAGTGGGCAAAATAATTAATTTGGCGGTGGGGTTGATTAGTACGGGAAGGGTATAAACCAACATTTTCGGGGTATGGGCCCGATAGCTTAATTTAGCTGACCTTACTTTAGAGTTGGGTGTGATGTGGTAGCACGGAGAATTTTGAGTTCTTAGGATTAGGTTCGATTCCTTTAGCTCTAGAAATAAGAGGATTTGAGCCTCTATGTTTTACTCTATCAAAGTAACTCTTTTGTCAGACATATTTCTATATTTGTGGGGGGATGCTTGATATGGCAACTGGAATAGATGTGTATAATATGCATGCGGCTAAGGTAATTGGAAGGAAGTTTTTTCATAGTAGGTGCATGAGTTGGTCGTATCGGAATCGGGGATATGATGCTCGGATTCATAGGAATAATATGGTGAGGCAGAGGGTTTTGATGGCGAAGTTAATGGTGTATAGTTCTGGGATTAGGGGGTTATGGAATGCTCCTAGGAATATGATTGTGGTGAGAGCATTTATTATGATGATGTTCATGTATTCTGCTATGAAAAATAGGGCAAATGGTCCGGCGGCATATTCTACGTTGAATCCGGAGACTAGTTCGGATTCTCCCTCAGTTAGGTCGAATGGGGCTCGGTTGGTTTCTGCTAGCGTTGAGATAAATCATATTATTGCTAGTGGCCATGTTGGGATGATAAGTCAGATGTGTTCTTGTGTTGTGATTAGTGAGGATATGGTGAATGACCCGTTTATGAGTATTACTGATAAAACGATAATAGCGAGGGATACTTCATATGAGATTGTCTGTGCGACAGCTCGTAGTGCTCCGATTAAGGCATATTTAGAATTTGATGATCAGCCTGATCACAGGATAGCGTAAACAGATAGGCTGGAGGTTGCTAGGATGAATAGGATGCCGAAGTTTATGTTGACTAGGGGTTGTGGTATTGGGAGTGGGATTCATATGATGAGGGCTAGTGTTAGGGCCAGGGTTGGGGCGATGGAGAATAGTAGTGGAGAGGAGGTTGATGGTCGTATTGGTTCTTTGATGAATAGTTTTAGTGCGTCGGCAAATGGCTGGAGGATGCCGTAGGGGCCGACTACGTTTGGGCCTTTTCGTAGTTGTATATATCCTAGGATTTTTCGTTCTACGAGGGTTAGGAATGCTATTGCGAGTAGGATGGGAATAGTTAGGGTTAGGACATTTATGATGAACATGGGATGTTAAGGAGAGGAGTTGAACCTCTGGGGATAAAGTCTTAAGTCTTATGCAATTGCCAAGCTCTGCCACCTTAACTAGCCCTGTTCTAGGGTAGGTGGGTGTGTAGTTTACTAGATTGATGTAAGTACATCTATTGGACTTAAGGCGCTGGTGGGTAGTTGGCCTTGTTTCTCTTGTCCTTTCGTACTGGGAGAAACCTGTAAATAGATAGAAACCGACCTGGATTACTCCGGTCTGAACTCAGATCACGTAGGACTTTAATCGTTGAACAAACGAACCTTTAATAGCGGCTGCACCATTGGGATGTCCTGATCCAACATCGAGGTCGTAAACCCTATTGTCGATATGGACTCTAAAATAGGATTGCGCTGTTATCCCTAGGGTAACTTGGTCCGTTGCTCAAGTGATGGGTCAATTTATGATTTTTCTGTATTTTGACTTGTAGGTCTAGATTTAAATCATTCGGAGGTTGCTTTGTGCTCCGAGGTCACCCCAACCAAAATTATTAAACCAGAAATTATGAGGTTAGGTCCCGGGGGGGGGGGGAAAGAAATTATAATTGTGGTTTAAAGAAATTAAAGCTCCATAGGGTCTTCTCGTCTTATTTTTTCATTCCCGCCTCTTCACGGGAAGGTCAATTTCACTGATTGGAAGTAAGAGACAGATAAACCCTCGTCAAGCCGTTCATACAAGTCCCTATTTAGAGAACAAGTGATTATGCTACCTTTGCACGGTCAGGATACCGCGGCCGTTTAACAATTGTCACTGGGCAGGCGGTGCCTCTAATAATTGTAATGCTAGAGGTGATGTTTTTGGTAAACAGGCGGGGTTTTTGTTTGCCGAGTTCCTTTTACTTCTTTTAATCTTTCCTTATAGCACTCCTGTGTTGGGTCAACATTGCGTTTTATAGGTTGGGCCTGTTTTTGTTTTTTCCTATATATATGTTAACTATCAGTGATTCATTCGGTCTGATATAAGCTTGTGCTTGGAGAATTTTTTCTTGTTACTAATATTAACATTAATACATCTATTGGTAAATAGATTAACTCAGTTTGTGTTATAGGAGGTCATGATAGTTTTTGTGATTTAGAGGTAAGTGTGGTTGAGCTTGAACGCTTTCTTAATTGATGGCTGCTTTTAGGCCAACTATGGCTGTGTGGATTATTTTACTCTCTATTGAAGGTTGTATCCGTATCTAAAGGGCTGTCCCTCTTTAGATTAACATTAAAATTTACATGGTGGATTATTATTTCTTGTGGTAAATTTTAAGTGGAACTGAGATTCGGTTCTGAGTAACCAGCTATCATCAGGCTCGGTAGGCTTTTCACCTCTACCTAGAGATCTTCTCACTATTTTGCCACATAGATGAGTGTGTTCATAAATAACTGTCTTTAGGTAGCTCGTCTGATTTCGGGGTGCTTAGCGAAGTTCTCTGTGTTAAGCTTTTTCTAGTTAAATCATTATGCGAAAGGTACAAGGTGTAATCTTTGCTTTTTAGTGCTTTGAGTTAATCTTTCATCTTTCCCTTGCGGTACTGGCTCTATGGCTCCGTGGTATGTATTTCTATCACCTATACTTTACAATTTGGTGAATGTTTTATTTGTTGGTTTTATGTAGTTGTGGTTGTTGGTTTTTGGGCTAGAATTGGCTCAAAATGTTCATTGTGTGAAGTCTTCTGGGTGTAGGCCAGATGCTTTGTGGCTAAGCTACATTTTGATGTTCCAAGCACACTTTCCAGTATGCTTACCTTGTTACGACTTATCTCCTCTTAATTTTTGTGGTGGCAGCTTATGTAGGCTTAGTATTAAAAATATTGAGGAGGGTGACGGGCGGTGTGTGCGTGCTTCATTGCTCAGTTCAATTGAGCTTTCTAAGTTCAATTTACTGCTAAATCCTCCTTATCCTCTTCAGTTTCATAAGAGTTTCCGTTAGTTTTCTTAGGGCAAGAAAATGTAGCCCATTTCTTCCCACCTCATTGGCTACACCTTGACCTAACGTTTTTATGTTGTATGTTTTGGCTTACTTAGAGTGCCTTAATTAGGGTTTGCTGAAGATGGCGGTATATAGGCTGACTTAGCAAGAGATGGTGAGGTGAATCGGGGTTTATCGATTATAGAACAGGCTCCTCTAGATGGATATAAAGCACCGCCAAGTCCTTTGAGTTTTAAGCAATTGCTAGTAGTTCTCTGGCGAATATGTTTGTTAGGTTTACATATCTAAGTTTACGGCTAAGCATAGTGGGGTATCTAATCCCAGTTTGGGTCTTAGCTGTCGTGTTATCAGATTTATTTTAAGATCACTTTCGTGGGTTATTTTTTCTTCAACTATAGCTTTTTACAGCTTAGGTCAAGTTTATCCTTATTGAGGGTGGATATTCTTAAACACGCTTTACGCCGGGGTTTATTAGTTTGGGTCTATCGTATGACCGCGGTGGCTGGCACGATATTTACCAACCCTGTAGTCAGTGTAACTAAGTCAAACTTTCGTTTATTGCTTAATTTTTATTACTGCTGTATCCCGTGGGGGTGTGGCAAGGCAAAGCGTCATTAGCTACAAGTTTTGTGTGCTTGATGCTTGCTCCTTTTGGTCTGTTAGACTTAGAGGGCGTACTCACTGGGGCACGGATATTTGCATGTATAATTTCACTGAAAACCAATAAAAAGGCTAGGACCAAACCTTTACTTGTTTATGGGATTATGTAATCCATCTAGGCATTTTCAGTGCCTTGCTTTGGTATATAAGCTACATTAAC